TTGGTGAATACAACCAACTATCATTAAGAATTTCATCTTTGGACCAAAAACAAGCCAGAGGTGGAATACCACAAAGAGAAAGTGTACCTAATAAAAAAGACGTTTTTGTAATTGGTACATGTTTTCTTAAACCACCCATAAGAACCATATTTTGACTTTTATCTGGAGAATATCCAACAATAGCTTCCATCGAATGAATAATAGATCCAGATCCTAAAAACAACAATGCTTTCGAATAAGCATGAGTAATCAAATGAAATAAAGCAGCTCGATAAGAACCCATACCTAAAGCTAACATCATATAACCCAATTGAGACATTGTAGAATAAGCTAAACCTCTCTTAATATCTTTTTGAGCAAGAGCTAAAGTAGCTCCTAAAAATAATGTTATTATACCTATCAAAGATATTATATTTAATATGTAAGGTATAACTATGAAAAGAGGAAGAAGCCTAGCTACAAGAAAAATCCCTGCTGCTACCATGGTAGCAGCATGTATAAGAGCCGAAATAGGGGTAGGCCCTTCCATGGCATCGGGTAACCAGACATGAAGGGGAAATTGAGCAGATTTAGCAACTGCGCCGGCAAATAAAAGGAAGGCACAGAAAGTAACAAATAAAGTATTAACTTCATTATTATAAACCAAATTATTGAATATTTCAAACAAATCTCGAAATTCAAAACTACCTGTTATCCAATAAAAACCTAAAATTCCTAATAATAACCCAAAATCCCCGACACGATTAGTTACAAACGCTTTTTGACAAGCATTTGCCGCGCTGGGTCGGGTGAACCAAAAACCTATTAATAGATAAGAACACATTCCAACCAATTCCCAAAAAATATAAATTTGTATTAAATTAGAACTAGTAACTAATCCCAACATTGAAGTGTTGAAAAAACTCATATAAGCAAAAAATCTCACATATCCCCGATCATGAGACATATAATTGTCACTATAAATAAGAACAATAACCCCAACACTAGTGATTAATATTGACATAATAGAAGTAAGTGGATCAACCAAGGAGCCGAACTCTAAAGAAAAATCATTATTGATGGTCCAAGACCATACATATTGATAGACAGAATTGTTATTTAGTTGCTGAATAAAGAAATGGGCTGAAAAAAGCAAAACTATACTTAATAATAAAACACTCGGAAAAGCCCACATACGGCGAAGATTTTTAGTTGCCGTTGGAAAAAGTAGAAGCCCTGCTCCTATTAACATAGGAACTGGAAGTGGAATGAACGGTATGATCCATGAATATTGATATGTATATTCCATATAAAAATAAATAAAAAATTATCTTAATTAATTGTTTCTGATTCACCAGTTCTTATTTCTTTTCTTTTGAAAACGGTCGATTAATAAAAAAAAATTTATATATAAAATAAAACTTAAATAGAATTTTCCAGCCTTAATTTTTCGTAATCTTTTCAAACTACTTCAAATATTTCAAATGAAGATGAAGAATTAGGGTTAGTCAAATGATATGAAGAAGTTACGAGTGAAAAATAAATATGTACTTTAATTTATTATTAGTTTATTATTAAATTTATTATTAATATTGTTAATATTGAATTGAATTATTAATATGAAATTCAAATTTTTAAATAAAATTTTATGAAGATAAAAATAAAAACGAAAAATTGCAATTTCGATCTAATTATTACGTATTACAATAATTTATTTATACCTATAGAACAAGGATAAATAATGACAGCAAAAAAGTAGTTAATAGGAATCATAGGGCCCATAACTTGACTCATAAAACCTATTTCCCATAAAAAAACCTATTTATTGCAGTTTGGTTCGGTTATTCCCAATCATTAACTAATGCTTATAGATGTCTTTCACATCCAACCGATGAACCTATTATAATTTAAATAATTTAAAAATGGCAGTTCCAAAAAAGCGCACCTCGAGTTCAAAAAAACGTATTCGTAAAAATATTTGGAAAAGGAAAGGGTATTGGGCAGCATTGAAAGCTTTTTCGTTAGCGAAATCGCTTTCTACCGGTAACTCAAAAAGTTTTTTTTGTGTGACAAATAAATAATCAAACAATAGACTAAATAATGTGAATCGGTCTAATTTTTGTTAGAATGTATTTCTAAGGTTTTTTTTCTAAAATTTAAAAGTTATCAAGACTATAAATAATATTAATCTAATAATAATAGATAATAATCTAAATTACTATTTTATTTTTATTAAAAATAAATTATTTTCATTCTCTAATGTTTTAACCTGATCAATAACAATATAAAACGGTATTTTTGTTTGAAAAAGGAATAAACGCAAGTACAAGGTTTCACCTTTTGTTTTGGTATGTTTTATCATTTTCAAGATGGGGATTCTCACCTTCCCCATCGACTTGACTCGATAATCAATTTATTTTTTAGTTCGATCCATGGATCGAAGTCAAAGGAGACCATAAAGTAATAAACTACGAAACGAAAAACCCCGTTGTTACTTAAGTTAAAAAAAGGAATACTCTAAATAAAATAAATAATAAACAAAAGATAAGATTATAAGAATAATTTATTAACGAAAACGTTTAGATTAAATGCCTAATTTTGAAACAAATTTTTAGTCATCAATTTTGATGTTTTCTAAAAAAAATATTGAATTAATCCCCTCAATCTCGACAATTGAATAAAAACAGGTTATTATGATTTCGAATAAGCCGCTATGGTGAAATCGGTAGACACGCTGCTCTTAGGAAGCAGTGCTAGAGCATCTCGGTTCGAGTCCGAGTGGCGGCATGGCTTTTTCTAAAAGAGTAAGCCCTATAATGAATTCAATTCGCTATTTCAATTCCTATAATGGGGGCCCCCTTTTTAATAAATTTTATGATATTTTCAACTTTAGAGCATATATTAACTCATATATCCTTTTCGATCATTTCAATTGTAATTACAATCCATTTGATAACTTTATTTGTCGATGAAATCGTAGGACTATATGATTCATCAGAAAAGGGGATGATCGCTACTTTTTTCTGCATAACAGGATTATTAGTTACTCGTTGGGTTTATTTTGGGCATTTACCATTAAGCGATTTATATGAATCATTAATTTTTCTATCGTGGGGTTTTTCCATTATTCATATGATTCCGTATTTTAAAAAACAGCAAACCCATTTAAGCGCAATAACGGCGCCAAGTGTTATTTTTACCCAGGGTTTCACTACTTCAGGTCTTTTAAATGAAATGCATCAATCCGCAATATTAGTACCGGCTCTCCAATCGCATTGGTTAATGATGCACGTAAGTATGATGGTGTTGGGCTATGCAGCTCTTTTGTGTGGATCATTATTATCACTAGCTCTTCTAGTTATTACATTTCGAAAATTCATAAGGATTTTTAGTAAAAGCAATAATTTATTAACTCAGTCGTTTTCCTTTGGTGAGATTCAATACGTGAATGAAAGAAACAATGCGTTACAAAGCACTTCTTTGATTTCTTCTCAGAATTATTACAGATATCAATTAATTCAACAATTGGATCGCTGGAGTTATCGTATTATTAGTTTAGGGTTTATACTTTTAACCATAGGTATTCTTTCGGGAGCAGTATGGGCTAATGAAGCGTGGGGATCTTATTGGAATTGGGATCCAAAAGAGACTTGGGCATTTATTACTTGGACCGTATTTGCGATTTATTTACATATTCGAACAAATAAAAATTACGAAACTGTAAATTCTGCAATTGTGGCCTCAATGGGCTTTCTTATAATTTGGATATGCTATTTTGGGGTTAATCTATTAGGAATAGGGTTGCATAGTTATGGTTCATTTATACTACCATCTAATTGAATTGAATAAAGTACTTAACAACCAGAAACCTACGGCAGCATACGTATATATATGAAACCCTTATATAAACCATCAAGAACCATTTGAATCATTCCATATTCCATTACTTGATTCAAATGGTTCTCGAAAATGTCAAAAATATCTGGTTATATGGTTATAATAGAATTCCAACCTTTTTATTTAACTTAAAAGCAGAAATCAGAAAAGACTTTTTTTGTACAATGAACGATTTTTAAAATCATCGGATTTAAAATTTTGATTTATTGACAAAAACTATCTATAAAAAAAATTTGATAGAATAGCTTCGGCCTTGTCAACTGATAATGAGAAAACGAAATCGGGATAAATACCAATACCTATTACAGGTAAAAGGATAGAAATCGAAATAAATAACTCTCGCGGTCCAGAATCAAAAAAATAAGAATTTGGGGCATTAAAAAGCTTGTATCCATAGAACATCTGGCGTAACATAGATAATGAATAAATAGGAGTTAATATCATTCCAATTGCCATTACAAAAGTAATTAATATTTTTGTCATTAAAAGATATTTTTGGCTAGTAAGTATTCCAAAAAAAACTATCAATTCGGCAACAAAACCGCTCATGCCCGGTAATGCAAGCGAAGCCATTGATAAGATACTGAAAGTCGTGAATATTTTTGGAATTGAGATAGCCATTCCGCCCATTTCGTCGAGATAAACAAGTCGTATTCTATCATAACTCGTTCCGGCCAAGAAAAAAAGCGCAGCGCCAATAAATCCGTGAGAAATTATTTGTAAAATAGTCCCATTGAGCCCTGTATCGCTTATAGAACCAATTCCTATAATTATGAAACCCATATGAGATACAGAAGAATAGGCTATTCTTTTTTTTAAATTACGCTGGCCAGGAGATGTTAAAGCTGCATAGATAATTTGAATTGTGCCGACTATCATCAACCAGGGAGAAAATATAGAATGGGCGTGGGGTAATAATTCCATATTGATTCGAATCAACCCATACGCTCCCATTTTTAATAAGATTCCGGCTAAAAGCATACAAGTACTATAATGTGCCTCTCCATGGGTGTCTGGTAACCATGTGTGTAGGGGTATGATCGGTGATTTGACAGCAAAAGCAATAAGAAATCCAATATAGAATATTATTTCCAGTGCTACAGGATATGATTGATTCGCTGATGTTTCAAAATTTAATGTCGGTTCATTGGAGCCGTATAAACCAATACCCAGAACTCCTATTAATAAAAAAACAGAACCTCCGGCAGTGTACAAAATAAATTTTGTAGCTGAATACAAACGTTTCTTTCCCCCCCACATGGATAGAAGTAGATAAACGGGAATTAATTCTAACTCCCACATGATGAAAAAAAGTAAAAGGTCTTGAGAAGAAAATGGTCCTATTTGACCGCTATACATTGCTAACATTAGGAAATGGAATAGTCGGGAATCTCGAGTAACGGGCCAAGCCGCTAAAGTAGCTAAAGTTGTAATAAATCCTGTCAGTAAAATGGGTCCTATAGAAATTCCATCTATTCCCAATCTCCAGTAAAAATCAAAAAAATTGATCCATTTATAATTCTCCGTTAGTTGCATTAACGGATCATCCAATTGGAAACGATAACTGAATGCATAGGTTGTTAGAAGGAGTTCTATTATGCATATACATAAAGTATACCACCGTATTACCTTATTTCCTCGATGAGGAAGAAAGAAAATTAAGGAACCCGCGGATATTGGCAAAACTACAATTAGCGTTAACCAAGGAAAATTATTCATAGTAAAAACAAAATAAACTTGGACCAGAAAAACCCGTGCTCGAAATAAATATATTTTGAGCGCGGGTTTTTGTCGATAAAGGTAAAAAAATCAAATGTATTCGAGTAGGGTTTTATGGAACGTATTAATAAGCTAGACCCATACTGCGAGTTGTTTCATGCCATAAATAAACGCGAACACTCAAGAAATCCGTTGGACAGGCGGATTCACATCTCTTACAACCGACACAGTCCTCTGTTCTTGGAGCAGAAGCGATTTGCTTAGCTTTACATCCGTCCCAAGGTATCATTTCTAATACATCGGTTGGGCAAGCTCGCACACATTGAGTACACCCTATACACGTATCATAAATCTTTACTGAATGTGACATTGGATCTATAAATTTTTAAACGTCAGAAAATTTCTATCTAGTAAACTTGTAAATGAATCATATATTTAGACACCAGATGAATCAATAATTTACCAGAAATTTTGAAGCAATTTACTTCTGGATCGACCCGTGCGATAGAGCCAAGATACTTTGATTTCTTAAATTTTCGAAAAAAAAAATATGAATTAAATTTAATGTATGGTCATGTTAATTCGAATTTATAAATATTGTAATTTCTATGATTAATACTACTTATTCAACAAATTCGATTGATTGATACGAGTTGATTTTCTGTTACGATAAATTGACGAAACAATAGCCAGTCCAATAGCTGCTTCAGCGGCGGCAATAGCTATAACAAAAATTGAGAAAATATTTCCTTTTAATTGCCGGCTATCAAAAAAATCAGAAAATGTTACGAAATTAATATTAACTGCATTTAGTATAAGTTCAAGACACATAAGGGCTCTAACCATATTTCGGCTAGTGATCAAGCCATAGATACCGATAGAAAATAAGTAGGCACTCAAAACAAGTACATGCTCGAGCATCATTGACTAACTCCTGATCAATTTTGATTCATTTCAATATGAACTGAACAACAATTCAACAGATTCAATTGACTAGAATATAAAGTGCGGAACAAAGGAATATGTTGTATTAGTAATATAATAGATTAGATAAAATAATTTTTATTTTGACTTTTAGACATAACCAATTTAAAAATTGAAGATAAAAAAATGTAATAACACAGAACAGAGTTTAATTTTGATTACTGTTGCTAATTCTAGAGATTTATTACTGGCGCGCTACGGCAATTGCGCCGATTAAAGCGACTAAAAGAATTATCGAAATGAATTCAAATGGAAGAAAAAAATCTGTTGATAAATGAATTCCAATTTGTTGACTATTACTTATCAAATCTTGCTCTATAATCTGGTTTGATCTTGTAGTCCAAATAATCCCGTACCATGACGTATCCGTAATAGTAATCATTAGTAAAACAAAAATACTTGTACAAACAGGCAAAGTAATCCCAGCCCCCACAGTCCAAAGATTAAAATCTTTGTAATATTCTGAACCATTCATAAACATCACAGCAAATACAATTAAAACATTTATAGCTCCCACGTAAATAAGAAATTGTGCAGCAGCTACAAAATAAGAGTTTAAAAGAATATAGAATAAGGATATACAAACAAGAACCAGTCCCAACGAAAAGGCAGAATAAATGGGGTTGGTAAATAATACCACACCTATACCCCCTAGTATAAGACCCGATCCCAGAAAGATTAAAAGAAAGTCATGTATTGGTCCAGGCAAATCCATTATATGTAAAATAAGAGATAAATAAATCTAAATGTTTTTCATGACTTTATTGAGACCCGACCAGAGTTTTTTTTTTTATAATTTTTGAGAAATCCCTAATTAAATCCTAAGAGATGTGACTCAATGTAGGTACAATTGTTGGGCTAATTTTATTCTTTATCTGAATCTGAAGGAATAGTTCTAATCCGAAATTTTGTATTTCGAAATATATCGAAATATATACAGATATATTAATTAATAAATTTTCAATCAAAATTAAGACTCGATTCTTATCAACCAATCAATAGGTGGAATTTGTAGTTATTGACCAAACAAAATGAAAGAACCCCGAATTTCTTTAAATTAGATCAAAACCGAACCTTAGTATTGTTAAAGGAATTGAAAATTATTCGGGAATCAAGAGGTTTACTTATTTTTTATTTGAGTCGAATTAAAAATTGTTCGAATTGTATAATCGTCAATTACTGACATTGGTAAACGACCTAAAGCAATTTGATTATAATTTAATTCGTGACGATCATAAGTAGAAAGTTCATATTCTTCAGTCATTGATAAACAATTTGTTGGACAATACTCAACACAATTACCACAAAATATACAGATTCCGAAATCAATACTGTAATTAAGTAATCGTTTCTTTCGAATATCTGTTTCCAATTTCCAATCAACAACGGGTAGATCTATAGGACATACCCGAACACATACTTCACAAGCAATACATTTATCAAATTCAAAATGAATTCGACCACGGAAACGCTCCGCGGTGATTAATTTTTCATAAGGATATTGAATAGTTACGGGTAAACGATTTGCGTGAGATAAAGTAATTATGAAACTTTGACCAATGTACCTTGCAGCCCGTACTGTTTGTTGACCATAATTCATGAACCCAGTTACCATAGAAAACATATCGTGAATATATATATGAATAATTTTATGTGTGTTTATTTCTCTTGTTTGAGACAAGTTGTGAATATAGAATATTCCCTTACAGCGAAAATAGTTGGAAAGAAGTTGTTAATAATAGATTACCGAGAGAGATCGGTAAAAGAAATTTCCATCCAAGATTTAATAGTTGGTCCATTCTTAGCCTCGGCAAAGTCCATCTTGTTGTGATAGGAATGAATAAGAACAAATACGTTTTAGTTAATGTAATTAATATACCAATCGTCGCTCCAAAGACTCCACCCAGTTTATTTATTTCAAAAAACTCAGAAACATATATGTCTGGAATAAAGATATTCCAACCCCCGAAGTAAAGAACTGTTACAAATAATGAAGAAACTAATAGGTTTAGATAAGAAGCAACATAAAATAAACCAAATTTGATACCCGAGTATTCGGTTTGATAACCTGCTACTAATTCTTCTTCTGCTTCTGGTAAATCAAAAGGTAATCTCTCACATTCTGCTAGGGAAGAGATGAGAAAAATGATAAACCCTATAGGTTGACGCCACAAATTCCACCCCCCAAAACCATATTTTGATTGCGCCTCAACTATATCAATTGTACTTGAACTGTTAGATAATCATAGTCGGTGATATCATCACTGTTACCATCGCTATTACAGAACCGTACATGAGATTTTCACCTCATACGGCTCCTTGAAGGCCATAAATAAATCTAAGGACCGGGTAAGTATTATTTTATCTTGATATGTTTGTAGGATGGATAAGGTCAAATTTTATTGGACGGTCCAAAATTAGACCAATAGAATTCTGTCTGTTATAATTATTAGTTTTATATAATTATTATTTTAATAATAAAACAAAGTACTTTTGAATTGATCTCATACCTTCTTTAATAATTTCAATTATTCTTTGTTGAGTAATAATTTAATTCTTCAATAAAATACTTCTTGTAGAAATATAACTAACCCGTCGTTTTTACTTACGAAAAAGAGTTCCATATTAATTCATGAATTATGATACATATTCTATATATATATGAATATGGAAAAGGATAAAAAAGATATTTTTTTTTATTGGAATTGGGTTTCTTTCTCTTTTTTTTTTCGTTTCTATTCTTCTTTCTATTTCTTAAAAAAAGAGGGCTTACAAAATAAAGGATTTTTTCGTTCCCAATAGTTATGTATTTAATCGGTGGATAGGAGCATACTCTGGATTGGAATCGTGCCTTGGGGAGTACTGCCTAATAATTTCTACCAACTTTAAGCCCCAATTAGTATTCGTTGTTTGTATATTATGTAAAAATGTCCTTTTGGATAATTTACATAATTTCCATTTCCATTACAAATCCGTTACATATCTTGGTGTTTCTAACCACCCACTCGTTTTTGTTCAACCCCCCGCTATGATAATACACGTATGTTAAGTTAATACATACAAATGATAGTGAAAACTCAATACGGTGGAGCTTTTGAGCCCGCTTCAAGTCAGGATGACTAATCAACCAATCTTGGGGTAAACGATTTATTATGTTTATGTTTATTTCCGTTTAACTCTTTAACTCTTATACATGGAAAATGAGACTCAATATTTTTACTGCGAATTTATATATTCTAAATTATATAATATATATAAGATAATATATATAAGCTGTTTTCTTTCACTCATATAACTATTTGATTTAATTCTTCAATCCTAATAAGGAATAAAAAAAAATGAAGATATCTAACTCTACTCAACTCATCCCAACGCTTTCCTAGAAAGGAAGAGTCGAGAAAGGTTTATGTCTATATATCAACGAATCGCACGTAGAGATATTGATAACACACATAAGGTTAATGGTATTTCATAACTAATTGATTGAGCAGCAGCTCGTAGACCACCTAAAAAGGAATATTTATTATTTGACCCGTATCCTGACATAAGAAGTCCAATGGGAGCAATACTTGAAATGGCAATCCATAGAAAAACCCCAATATTGAGATCCGCTAAAACAAGGCGATAACCAAATGGAACTACTAAAAAGCTTACTAAAATGGATATAACTGCTATGGATGGACCGATACTGAATAAACGAGTATCCCCTCTAGATGGAAAAAGATTTTCTTTGAAAAGAAGTTTTGTCCCATCTGCTAGAGCTTGAAGAACTCCCAAAGGGCCGGCGTATTCAGGTCCAATACGTTGTTGTATTCCCGCGGATATTTCTCTTTCTAACCATACAATTACCAGTACGCCTAGTGTAATTCCCAATACAAGAGTCAAAATAGGAATAAGTAACCATATAATTCCATAAACCCCTTTTAAAAATTCCAGTCTAGAAAAAGAATCGATTTCTAGTGTATCAATTATCATTTCAACGATCAACTTCTCCCATAATGATATCTATACTACCTAGTATTGTCATAATATCAGCCAATTTCATTCTTTTAACTAACTGAGGAAGAATTTGCAAATTAATAAAACCCGGCGGTCGAATTTTCCATCTCCAAGGAAAACCACTCCGGTCCCCTATCAGAAAAATCCCCAATTCTCCTTTTGGAGCTTCGACTCGTACATAAAGTTCTTGTTTCGGCAATTCAAATGTAGGAGAAGGTTTTTTACTAATAAAGCGATATTCAAAATCATTCCATTCTGGATTCCTTTCTCTATCAAAGTATCGGATTTCTAAATTCTCATATGGTCCCCCCGGAATTCCTTCAAGAGCCTGTTGAATAATTTTTATGGATTCCGTCATTTCACCAATTCGTACTAGATAACGAGCCAATGAATCCCCTTCTTTTTGCCACTGTACTTCCCAATCAAATTCGTCATAACACTCATACTGATCAACTTTACGAAGATCCCATCGTATTCCGGACGCTCGCAGCATTGGTCCTGATAAACCCCAATTTATTACTTCCTCTCGACCAATAATGCCTACCCCCTCGACTCGTTCTAAAAAAATAGGATTGCGTGTAATAAGTTGTTGATATTCAGCAACCCTTATTAAAAAATAATCGCAAAAATCCAAACATTTATCTATCCAGCCATGAGGAAGATCAGCCGCTACCCCTCCGATCCTAAAATAATTATGCATCATTCTCATACCGGTGGCAGCTTCGAATAGATCATATACTAATTCTCTTTCTCTGAAAATATAGAAAAAGGGAGTCTGCGCACCAATATCCGCCATAAAAGGGCCAAGCCATAACAGATGAGAAGCTATACGACTCAACTCCAACATAATTATTCTGATATAGCTGGCTCTTTTAGGTACTTGAATATTTCCCAGCTGTTCCGGTCCATTTACCGTTATTGCTTCTGTGAACATAGTAGCTAAATAATCCCAACGTGTTACATAAGGCAAATATTGTATAATTGTTCGGTTTTCCGCAATTTTTTCCATCCCTCGGTGTAAATAACCCAATATTGGTTCACAGTCAATAACATCTTCACCATCTAGAGTAATGATAAGTCGAAGAACACCATGCATTGATGGGTGGTGGGGACCCATGTTGACTACCATGAGGTCTTTTCTTGTAGCTGGTATATTCATAGGTTTTTCCTTAATTCATTTTTTCATGAATTGCTGAAAACGAAAAAAAGTTCATTCAAATTCAAGATCTAATAAATCAAATAATTCAAAATGCTTCTTCAAATTAACGAGTTTTTGATTCCCGAATATCCAACCGATTAATTAATTCTTTATAACCTATTCTATTTTTCTTTGACAAATAAGATAGCAGTCGTTGGCGTTTTCCCAAAATTTTACGCAGACCTCTCTGAGATAAATAGTCTTTTTTGTGTAATTGTAAATGTGAAGTAAGTCTTCGTATCCTATTGGTGAAACTAAATATTTGAAATTCAACAGAACCCCTGTTTTCTTCTTTTTCTTCTTGTGAAATAACTGAGATGAATGAATTTTTTACCATAAAAGAAAACCCCTTCTTTATTTTAAGATATTTTGATTGATAGATATCTTTATTGATCAGTAATAATAATGTCACTTGTTTTAGTTTGGTATAGACAATAATCTTAATTTCGCTTTAATTTCGAATTTGATTAAATCAATCCGATTTTAATTTCAAAATTCGATTTGAAAAGGTATACAAAAGGCTTATTATTTTCCGTACTCCAAAAAGATAAAAACGTAGTCCTAAAATCAGAAGATTTTATTGATTCATTTCTTTTCTAGATCGAATTGATATGTCATTGAATTAGTATCATGTATCAGAATGGAATGTAAGACAATGAATGTGTGCACCTTTTTGTCGTCATAGACCCGCTGCGATATGAGAAAGATAGCAAAAATTTACTATTAATGAATTTTCAATCGCGGATACATGTGTATCCTTACCATACCGAAACGACTGCCGTTATTGCTATCAAACCAATACCGATTCATACAAGCTAAATCTTCTAATCGATAATTGGGCCACAGAAATAACTTTAATTTAATCAGTTTCCTTTTATATCCTTTGCTTTTATCCAAAACCTGATGGTTTACCTTATTCCCATTCCCTAATGCTGAATTTTTATGGATATCATTTCTATTCCTAAAATTGAAACAAATTAGAATTCTAAATTCTCTCCGAAGTCTCGGTGATAAAAGATTTTCAGGAACAAACAAATCATAATTATTTTTATCTCTATTTCCAGTCATCTTTTTATATTTGGTAATGACTTCATCAGAATTCTTATCAACATCGGTTTTTTCTCGGTATTTTTGATTAATTTTGTGTTTACTTTGATGAACCAATGAAATACCAATGGTTTGATACATAATAAATTGCCCATCATTTTTTATAGATAGACGAATTGGTTCAATAATCAAAATTCCTCTTTTGATGAATTCCGTAAGAGTTAAATTTTTTTGAATCATCAGAATATCAAGACTCATTTCTCCCCTTTGAATAGAGGATATAGTTATTTCTCGTGGATTTATCAGTCTAAGCAGGAGACAATATACTTTGATGTTATTGATTATTTTTTTATTTAAAATATCATCCCATCGCAATTGAAAATGAAAATACCTTTTTAGTAAGAAATCAAACTCCGCTTTTGTTTTTGTATTGTTCTTGTATTGCTTTTTATTATTATGTTTTTTCATGTCCGAGTCCGTATAATCTTCTTCAACATCTTTTTCTTGGTTTGAAAGAGTAGATTCAAGGTTTGCTTGGTACACGGATTCTTTTTGCTCTTTATTTCGTTTTTTTAATTCAAGAGATTTTTTTTCATTGGAGGGTATTGATATAAAAGTATCTTTTTTTTTATTTCCAGCAATGCTTTTGTTTTCAATATCAGTAGCGTTTTCATTTATATTAGAATCTAAAAGAAGTAATTTTTTTGGTATAACCCACGGTTTAGTTTTATACAAATTATAAAATATCAAAAATTCTGGGAAGAACCAACGTTCAAGATTTGATATGGGGTGATTTAATATTTCTTCATTCATTCCCATCCAATCCAAAAAACTTTTTTGATTGGATAAATTAATTTCTTGATCTTGATGAATCGTGAGATAAAAAAAATTTTGCTTTTTTATTTTCTCAATTATTTGATAATTATTAAATTTAGCCTTAGTAGATTTTTTATTACTGCTTGGGTCAGTATCAATATTGATCCAAGCTTCGATATCTATTTTGTTTCTAAGACAAAAATGGATAATTCTCCAATCAAAATATTTTCTATCCAGATTTTTCTCCATATCTCTAATACCATCTTGTACTCGATCATTATTGATAGGGATAATAGGAATACCTTCCATCATATAAAAAGATTTTCGTTTATTTGTGTTGGAATTCGAAAAAACTTCTTGGTTATTTTTTACGTGTAATGAGAATTCATAAATTGAAGAGTACTTCGTATCTTCAGAATTAATAGATTTATATGCTAACCGATCATATCTATATTGTTTTTTAAAATTCTCTTTTTCATCCAGTAATGAAGCCATTTCAAAAATTTTTCGTTTTTCGTAGTGACTAAATTTCATTTTTTTAGATGAGTTGCCTAAATCCTTATTTTGATTCATCCAGTGGTGATTGAATCTATTTCGCCATTTTTGTGGTACTAGTCTAGACCACCTAATGTGAGATATATCATATTGATAATGATTCCTTAACCAATTTATCCATTGACTTATTCCAGAATTCTGACGATTCTTATGTCTTAATTGAGAAAGAAAAAGTTCTTGTGTTCCAACAAAATAACCCCTTATTTCATTCTTAATAAATGGGGCTGCTCCATTATATTGAAAGACAGATTTTAACTTATAAAAATCGAAATTAAGAAATTGGGTTTGTGAAAGTTTGTAAAATACATAGGCTTGTGAAAAGTAGGATAAGTCACAAAAAGTATTTGAATTCTTATTACTAATATTCGTATTATATACTGCCTTTTTTATAGTCGAAATAAAGTGAATTAAACTTTGATTTGTTTTATCCATTTTTTCTTGATTTGTTTCATTATTGGTAATGTATTTATTAAGAATTTTTTTTATTGATTCAAGAAATGGTTGTGTATTGATCCTAGGACTATGAATGATCCACAGAAAGATATTTGTGTATATCCTTTCACTGAAAAATTTTATAAAAAAATGTGATTTGCGTATTAGTCGAGCATTTTTTCTTTTTACTATCTGCCAAATATTTTTTTGTGATTCCAACCTTTTATCATCATCACTTATTTTGTTTTTGTTAGAATGAATATTTCGATCCGGAATTAGAAATCCGCCCTTTTTTTCATTTGTAATTTTTTCTATTTGATTTATGATCGTGTTTGTTCTATCTGTTAGATCCTGCATTTTTTTTTCTGTCAACG